TAAACAGGCCTTGTTGGAGTAGCTCGCCTGTTGGGATCAAAGTCTCATTCTCGAACGTAGGTTCTCTGGTCTCTGTCTCCACTGCCCAAGGCAAGGCCTGTTCTATCCTCTTTCACAGTTTACCGTAACGTTGTATCATTAAGATCAATTTCCCTATACGGGGCGTGAAAGCACTATCAGTTAGTTGACTACCAAAAGAAAGTCCTACCGCTCAGTCAAAGTACGAACAACGAAGGATCTCTTTTCAGGCCAACTTTTAAGCGCATCCAGGCATAGGATAACGATGGAGAATAGATGGTACTACTCATCAATGCAATGTTCAGGTTCAGGTAAGGAAAAGACCGTTCGCCAACTACTCTACTATTACTATTGATCACTCGTGAACCCAAAAATGTCAAATTCAGGAAAAGCCGATTGGCGGCATCAGCCTCTTCAGTGACAGCTTATGATGAAGCGAAACTAAAAAAGCCTATTTATTGAGAGGAGAGGCCAGGGCCTCCAAAAAGACCTGCGAAATATTCATCTTCTAGTTTTCCACTCTGCTAGATCTATAGCGGGTCAAGCCCTTCAGCCCTTAGGGAGTCTCTTTTCTTTCTCTTGGAAACCCGTAGGCTTTTTATTGGCTTTCCGGGTCCCTACAAATTGCAAAAACAGTGGTGGAGCGCCCACTTTCGGGGATCCGGGCAACCTGCCCAATATGATCTGCCTAAGCACTAAGAGAGACATCATGTGCGGGAGTGAACAATCAACCATGAGGCAAGGTACCCTTAAGGTAAGATACCGAAAGATCCGCTTCGCTAGTTAAAGGCGAGTGGTCTTATTCTACAGGCTGGGGATTACCCCTAATTTCTCCTCTAGGCTAGATACATACTCTTCTCCTTTAAAGCGAGAAAACTCACTTCCAACTAGCCGCATTCTCCTGTATCTGTAGCGGAGGAGGTAGAGCCAAGGTTGCCTTCTTTAACTGAATGTGTGTGTTAAACTGGAGCTCCCACCTTTGAAAGAGTTCTTTCATCGTCCTCTCAACGAAGGAGGGCCCCTTCGCTTTCTTAACGACCACGAGTTGGTCTTTTAGATTGGCGTAGGCAAGGTCCTTACTATTTTCACGCATGACATGAGGGATAAAAACCTCACTAGTATTTGAACTGGAATGCCAGGCGGAGGAGTGTAACTGCCGCGCTATCCGACTTGTATGTGAAAAGCATTTCGTACTCGTAACTGATCCCTTCCTAGCGAAAGGTGTGCTCCAATTGAACATGGCAAAAAGAAAGAAAAGATAGGCCAGCCGGGAAGCAGGATAGAAGTTGTACTCTTGTCGCGAAACCTCATTCCCAGACGACCTTCACGCTACAACTTCGAGACCAGACCTTCGAAAGACTCTCTTTGAAGAATGGGGAAAAGGATTTCTTTTAGAATGCCCAGCTGCAGCAGTAGCAATATACTTTATTTAAGAGCTGCTCTCTCACTGTCGGGTGTTAGTTCCTATTGTATCGTCCTTATGCCTTGTGGTTGAAAGACCTCTCTCCAGAAAGGGAATCTTTGAATGCAGATACCAAAAACCAATGCTTTAACAGTTCCGCCACCTCACTGCCCCAGCTTGAGAATCAACCTTGTAATCCGAATGTCCGATTGACTGCCACTAATTGGTGTTAGGATCCGAAGGTATCTGCCCTTATTCATTCCACGAATGTAAGACTGAGTATATTGTTGCTATGTTTTCGAGACTGTGCAGTAGTTTCCCTTCCAGGTCTTGAGACAGATAGGGATAGGGAATCGCCTTGAATGGATCTCCACCCTGGTTAGTAGTTCTAATGGACCATCCAATTTGACAGTTAGAAAGTAGACCCTCTAACGATGAGAAGCTAGAAGAAGTTCTAAGACGTCGTCTCGTCCCTTACCCAGGAAGCCCCGCAGGGATTGCCTGAAGCTGAAAACCTTACGTTGACTGACACTTTCTTTCTATACGCAAGTCATTCCATTCTAGTTCCAGGAGAGGAGAAGAGGAAGAATCAAGGCATTCAGTCTTTCCAAGCTCAGTGCGTCGGGCAAAGAGCTTTCTTCGCGTATAACAAGAGGTGATGCAGCTAGGAAGTTAACGAGTGAACATCTTTCCGAACAAGGGAGACTGGAATGCTTACAACCCTTATAGGTAAGGGAGCAGCTAGACTTTCAAGTATCAAGTAATAGATCCCCCCCCTAAGGCAGCCCTAAGCAGGCTAAGAAAGGAAGAAACTCTATAAACAGATCCGTGTGTCGAAGACCGGACGTGCTAACAAGGATATCAACTGCCAATACTTCCCCCCGAGAACCCCTCACACTCTGCGGGTCAAGTCCTTTCGTTTAGAACGAGATCTATCGGGCTTCAGTAGCGACACCTTCAATTAAAGAACTAAAGACCTTATTCTTTCGATGTCGATCACGGAGAGTAAAGAAGTTGGTCCAGTATTAGTAAAAGCAAGCTATCGCACTGGGTAGCTACTCCTTTCAGGGTAGCCCACAACCTCTGATATGGTATATTGCCGGTCTCCTGCTAAGGTGCATTCTATACATTCAAAGTCGCCCCTTGTTTGCTCTTGGACTAAGCGGCAATCCTTACTGTGGATTTCAAAATACCTTGTCATTTTTCTCTTTTATGCCAGGGGATAAGTACACTAGGGCAGGAATGCTCTTTTATCATGTATGTGGATTACTTGGTCGATTACCTGATTGCACTAGTCTCATAGCCATAGCCATCTCTTTAGCATCCCGCCATTCCTTCTTTTTTCTTCTTGCTAGCACAGGTTAGTTTGCTAACGAAAGCGAAAGATCTTATATGTTCGACTTATCTGGAGCCAATGAAAGGCAGCAACATAAGGCGATCCAAGGGATGCGTGTTCTATAAGGCGAGGAGATGATCGTAGGAACATCTAACCATGGCACACTTGTTATAAGTGGATCGGCAACTGGGCAATAGAACAGGGAGAATCGCAAGTGAAGCTATTAGTCAGTCCCTAGCGAAAGGCTTTCATAGGTCTGTTCCCTCGAGGCTTGGGGAATTGGGAATTGGAGGATCGGATGCTGGTATGACGACTGGGGTCTTGTTCGGGCTTGGTCTTCGGCCAGCCAAGTTGTAGAATACTTTTGGAACTGAGAGCCCTAAATTCCCTTTACTTTAGGGCGGCACCTTTGTTCTTATTGGTCTGTCAGCTCGGCGCGGGGCTACCGCCGTCAGTGCCTAAGTCAAATAAACCGAGTTATTGGGTAAGCATGGGGATCGGGTTTGGTTTCTAGTTCCAGTTCTGATTCCTGGAATGGGCTTTAGCCATTTAATTCTCTTTTGATTCTCACTTCCTTGCGAATAAGATAACCGGCCTCCCTTTAGCTCAAAAACTCCTCTTTCTTTATCCTATGTCGCGTATTAAACAACCAGCCTAGCCGCCGGCTTAACGGCAAAGAGAAAATCGTTCCCCTTACCTTAGGCACGACTGGCTTCGAAGAAAGCACATTACTGGTACAAGGCAAAGGGCGACCCCTGACCTACAGAAAGCCGGCAACAAGAGTGACTTTTTCACCTGAAAGCAATGGAAGACGCTTATTGAAAAGCAGATTGGAAAGAAAATGAAGCGTTTCAGGATTGATAATGTTTTGAATATTGCTCAGGTGAATTGGATGAGTTCTGCAAGAAGGAAGAGTGAGACACCGCACTGTTAGGAAGACACCAAAACAGAATGGGATTGCAGTTCTCTTCTTGATGATCATCATGAAAGTGAAAGAAATTTTGCTTGGAAACGGAAACTTCTTAATCTGCAAAATCTTCTTATGCCGTTTCATATCCATCCCTTACTTTCCACAGAGTGATTGCTGCGACTTGGCCCTGGTTCTTGCTCTTACTTCTTGAAGAACTCAAACCTCCTTTTATGAATGAAAAAAATCTTTGATTTCAATGCTTTTAACCCCCTTCTTCGTTGTAGTAGAATACTTCAACCGACGAGAAGAAAAATGGAGGACTCAAATCGCTGTGCAAACCACCACAGCTGATATGGAATTCGGCCACCACGTCCACCCATTTCCCCGAAAACAACGGTATGAACCCGCCATCTCTCTGACGAGATCAGGTATACCTAGAATCCCGCCGCCAGTGGAAGCAAGCTAGCCCCCTATCGATAATCCGCCTCCTCAGCCAGATGAAGGAGTCGGTGGATTCGCCCAACCAAATCAGCCTGACATAAGGAAAATGCCACATTCTCACTTCTGATATCTTGAATCTTCTGAAGAAAAGATCATTATAGTCAGTCTTAAGTTTTGACCTGTGGTTTTTTTTTAGTAAGATAAAAAAACTGTCGCTAATTGCCCTATAGGTCTTACAGACTGACTCTTCCTAGTGGCGAGGGCCCCTCCTACTCATTGCTAGCGCAAAAAGATAAGATTGACAACTGGGCTAAAAGTTTAAGGAACCATACAGTACACTGGTAGATCGCGAACCACTAGCTTTCCCTCTTTCTAAAAGAACAAAGCTTTTTGATATATTTATTTAACCAGTCCGAAAAACGGAAGTGAAGTTAGCGCTTTCACCTGGTTCTATCAAACTAAACTGGTTCAAGGGCTTAACCTCTCCTTGCTCGCGTAAAGACAAGTATTACGCTCTCTCTTTCTCGCTCCTTTTATGTAGCTCTTACGTGGAAAGTCTTCCACTCGTACCTTTCTAAAGAGCTCAATTCACTACGACCCTATCGTTAGAGCGGGCTTTCAAGAGAGAGATGCACTACTCCATCTGGAAAGGGCTTTCCGCCGGAAGGGAGTCAAAATTCTTTCTTATCTTATATGGATACGACTGCTTTCCAAGAGCTCTATCCCTCAATCTGCAAATGCCTCTCTTTACGAAGAGTGCTCACATAAGAGAAATTTTACAAGCATAGGATCTTTATCCCAAGCCAATCTCTCACACAATCCTTTCTTCCACTTCAAAAAGAAAGTGTTTTCTCTTAGATCGAGATCCAGTAGTGTTATAGTGTAAGGTGGATTCATTCAAGAGCAAGTGGCAGACGTTCAAGCCAGAGAGGTATTCAGTGTCTCAACTGAGTTGTTGAGGGTAAGCCCCCTTCGTCATCAAAAATGGAATCATTCGATAGGAAACGCTTACCCTTTTTTACGGGTTCATGTTTTTGTTCAGGGTCAATAACTGGAAACTGCTCTTGGCATGCCTACTCGAATGTAGTCTTAGTTTTTCGGAAAGGGAATGAAAAACCTCTACTCTCATTTGAGGATCGATTATCACGGTTCTCAGGTTGTGAAACTTCCTGGCTTTATTGGTAGGGGGGGTGGTATGCGGATTTGAGTGAGAATGAAATTCTTATTACCTTACCGCGAACACGTTCCCGAGATGGACGGAATTCCGTTACAAGCACCTCCGCTGACTACGGATTCAAGCCATGCGTTACCGGAGCACGAACCTTGCCTCAAACTGAAGAAGGAGAGGTCGAAGTTCAGAAAAATAAGGAAAAGGAGGTTGGGGAATGGAAGCTTTTCTGCCTTTTCCTTCTCTTCTACCCACAAAAGAGAAAAAGAGCGAGACGAGGACTGACTAGCCCGGCTCATCCCCCTTCCTTTTCGGAATCCCATCCATTTCTGGTACCAGTTTCCACTCCCGGTTGAGATGCTCTAGCACAGATTAAGTTCCATCTGGCTTTTCTTGTTAGTTTTATCCTCTCTCTTCCGTCGAGACTGATGGCTATTATTCTTTCTTTCACGGCCCCCCCATCCACCCCATAGACCTCCCATTCCGAAGCATAGTTGATGCAATCGGCGAGATCACTCCTCGATATGTGGAATCATCGTGCGCCATATATACTGAGAAGGAAAGGACTCTGCTAAGTGGTAAAACGACGATGTATAGAGTACCTGCCTTGTAGACGCTACTTAGCCCTCAGGTTGTGCCAGTGATGTGATGACTAAGCTAAGAAAGCAATTAGATCCTTTTCTTTTTATTACATTAAGACATAACCGTGAAGAAAAAGAGACTGAAAGATAGATGAAGGTACCAGAGAGAGAAGATCGGAGTCGTGAACAGGAAAAGCTAAGACCGCTTATGCCGAGAGGAAAGAAGCTTTTGTTGAATCCATTTCAAGTGGGAAGGAAGGTGGTATCGTATTGAATAGAAATGGCAGCTTTTAGGCGTGATCTATCTCTCTGCTTTTCATAGTCAAGATGTGCCCGTGGGATGAGACTTTAGGGAGAGACTCTCTTTCTTTCTCAGATTGAAATGCGGGATCTCCTGTTGATCCGGTAGTGAGGGTCTTTGTTTTTGCTGTTACAGAATCCCGTGCTACGGAATGAATCTAGTCACCATCCGATTTAGGCGTAGGACCCAACTCCGTTCCTTTCACAGGGGACTCCGACTCCTAGAGCTCCCAAGCGATTTATTAAGACTAAACTCCTTAGTCGTTGGCCGCGCACGAGACCACAGAGCAGGCAAAGTACGCATCCACAGGTGAGACGGGGAGTAAGCTGAAACTGCCTCCATTTCACATAAGTACTTCGCGGGGAAACTAGATGAGTAAGACTCTTTCTTTCAACCAATCCCATGAGCGTGTAACCAGGGAGAAGGAAGATGTGGGGGGTACAGTGAGGGTTGGAATTCGCCCGTGGTAGAGCCAGAGAGCTAGTACCAAAAGGTAGGAATGAGACGGCCGGGGGAAGATCTGAGCAAGGTGTATAGTGAGAGGGAGAGATGGCGTTGTCTATCCCATTCCTTCTTTTTTCTTCTTGCTAGCACAGGAAATCTAACTCATTCTAAGGCAGAGCCCTTAGAGTCATACTTAAGGGCAGTTCCTTAGTGAAAGCAAGGAGAGCAGAGAGAGAGGTATTATATGTTAACTAATAGTATACCATAGGTCGACGAGAAGGCACTGATTGACCTAAGGTTGTAGGCAAGGGGAAGAGTAAGTAGCCAAGGGCTAAGCCGGCGTAGGGCAAGGTCAGACTCTTTTTCTATTCCCCGCTCCTAACTAGGTAGAATAGAGAAGACAGGAATAAAGGACTAAGATACTTCTTTCGATTCCCCGATTCCTTGAAAAGAGCTATTAAATGACCTTTCCCAGGACTGAAGAGGAAAGAGCATTCGCTGGAGGCTGTGAGCGTGCCTTGGAGCCTTCCCGTCTAACTCTCGGGGGTATAGAGAAAAGCCTATTGAGTGCACTCACTACCCAAGAATCTATCTCTAATAGTTCTTCCTTGCTTAGTCTTAAAGCTACTCTAAAGCGGTAGAATAAGAACTAAGGAGCTGCTTTAAGAAGGAGGGGGGTGTCTGAGATTCTTTATTTAATACCTCAAGAAGAGGGTGACGATGAAATAGGGTAAGAGAATGAACGGAAGTAAGGTAAAAAGCCGAAGGAGAAGGCCTTTCTAAAGGAAGGGCTAAACTCCTTTATAGTAGAAGGGGCTAGCAAAGCTTGAACTGCACTGATACGGAGATGAGAGAAGAAAGAGCTCGACCGATGCAACTATAGCCAAGCCTTAACTTCC